CATTCCAAATTTCATTCCAATCAAATGATCTGTAGCTGTCAATATATCTCGTGGTAACAAAAATCTATTGTTCTGAGGTATGTCAAGATTCAGTTTTTGGTTCATATTTCGTCGACCAATTCTTCCTAATTCACATCTTTGTTGAAAAAATTTTTTTTGTAATTCTTTACATAAAGATTCAGAAAATACTGGATCTCCACCAACACAAGCAAATTGTCGATAAAATTCCAAAATGGCATTTTCTTTTGACCCTCTTTTTTTTTTATCCTTATCATTTAGGAAAGACACGAAAATTTCAGGATAACAAACATTCTCTAGAATTTCGCTTAAATTTGAACCCATAGCTGATGATAGAACTAGAATCGATATTTTTTGTTTCCTACTCACACGAGCCCATATCCTTGCTTTTCTATCAATCTCTAATTCGAATCTACCCCCCCAATCTGATATTATGGTACCAGTATAGACCGAAATTCCGTTAGGGTCCAATTCTGAACGGTAATAGATCCCAGGGCTTTGCAATATTTGATTGATTATAATTCTGTATATTCCATTTACTATAGAAGTTCCCAGAGAATTCATTAGAGGAATGTTTCCAACAAAAATAGTTTGTTCTTGTATGTCCCTACCACTTTTCCAAATTAATCCCGCGGATACATATAATTCAGCAGAATATGTAAGCGATTCATATACAGCATCTTTTTCTTTTATCAAGGGTTCTAATAATTGATATGTTTCTACAAATAATTGAAATTCAATTTCTTGATCTGTATCCTCAATTTTTGGAAACGTAAAAAGCCCTTCTGTTAAGCCCCGATCAATGAACCTACAAAACCCTTCAAATTGTATTTGATTCAATCCAGGTAGTGTAGACATTCCTTCATTTCCACCCCCAACCATTTTCAATTTCCCCCCCTGAATTTAATAGAAAAATATTCCACGATTTTCTGTCATTCTTCATCAAATCACATGAATCGATTTCACAATAATGGAATTTATGTTCTTTAGAATACCGAATTACATGAAATTTTACCTAACTCCAGAATTTATACTCAAGTTCAAAGGAAAGAAGGAATTTGCAACAAAACAAACAGATAGAATCGAAATTTTAATATAAAAATGGAAATGAATTGAAAAATTCGACCTGGATTTCAATATTTTTGTTTTAGGGATATTCAAATCCATTCCATTTCTATCATTATTATGATATTACATATTCCAATTCAATTAGATACCAGAAAAAAAGGAATTCGGGATTTGTTCTGCTCAATAAGATAAGGATCGAATCTAATAATCTGAAACAATATAGAATTCTCTTTTTTAACACGTAACCTTTTCTATTGTTCAAAAAAGAATTCTTTCTTTCAAAGAAAAGAGATATTTTTCACTATTTTTTTGGAGAATACGATCAGAGTGTGTAATAAGGCTTATATTTTCTAAACATGCATAGATCTAACTCCAGCTATCGATATGTCTCTAAATTGCATTCATATTTGTTCGGGACAACACATAACAGTGTTAATTTTTCTAATTTTTCTCTTCAATAGATCGAATCGAAAAATTAGAAAAATTGTAAAAAAGGGGGAGAAGCACGAGAATTTTTTGAGAATTCCGTCATAGTATCAGTATTATTATATATATATTTGGATAAGATACCCGATTAGATAATATCTTTGTAACAATTAAATTGGATGTTCTAGGGTTTACATATACTTACAGTTGTTGTTATAATCGGAATGGAGAAAGTTTTTTTCAAGAAAAAAAAAGCAATATTGATTGGTTATGTAGTAATTTTGATTTTCTTATCTCATTAAGAAAAAAACCATTTTAGAATCCAATATTCAAAAAGAATTCATAATTTAATAGTTAACGATTGCGATTTGTCTTGATATTTTTTTTCTTGTGCGACAGAAGGGGTAAGCTTCGTTTTTCATATATCTATTTATATATTTTCATATATCTATTTATATATATCTATATACATAGAAAGATATCATTTTTCTTTTTTCATTTTTTTGGCGGCATGGCCGAGTGGTAAGGCGGGGGACTGCAAATCCTTTTTCCCCAGTTCAAATCCGGGTGTCGCCTGATCAATAAGAGATTTGAAATGAAATATTTACGTTTTTTTATAGAAAACTTTTTTCCAACAGAAGCAAGCGAGGGAAAAGGAGTCTTGAAATTTGTTTGACTCTAAATTCGAAGCATTCGGGGATTTGTTCTACAAAATGCTGTAAATATTTTCGTCTCGGATTCAAGGAAAGATTCTAGCAGTGAAAAGGATAGAAATGATAGTTCTTTCACTACACTACTATTGTAGTGTCTGTCTACTGACTGGGTCGAATTAGATTGGATAAGGATAAGTAAGTCGGATAGGGACTTCGATTTTTAGTTAGAGAAGGGGTGGAAGAAAAACCTTGTATACAGACTGATGTAAAGTCTATGAGCAATTCCCCATTTAATCAATATTTGTTAGTTAGATTGAATAGTTAATTTAGTTAAT